AGGATGAGAGAAAGAGAGAAAGAAAATATCAATGATATAGGATTCCAATATGTAAGGTCTGTGAGTCATCTCATAAACAACAGTGTAATACAGCATCAATAATGATTCATCCAAAATTCGATGAATCCGCTCATAGAACAAAAAAATAAAGAGCCTCGAGCCAATAAAAACTGAGAAAGTTGACTTAAGAAAAAATTGCATTACGGACTCCGTTGGAGAATTCAGACCTAACCATTAATCGAGAAGCAATGGGAACGACGGAACCCGTGAATAAAGAAGATTCTATTGGAAATGAATCTTAATGATTTATTGGGTGGGATGGCGGAACGAACCCGGGAACTAAACTATTCTTTTATTCGGAGAGGTCATGAACTAACCCTACAACTGAAATAGATATTGAAAGAGTAAATATTCGCCCGCGAAAATTTTATTTTATTGGATTGATTAATTTTGATCGATCCGATATAGGAAAAGGCAAAACAAAATAAAGATTTTTAGAATGGTAAAAAAAAGACATTGAGATTATCTCTAAATTGAGATTATCTCTAAATAGAATATACATGTTTCAATTCTATATCTAAACACGATATACAAATTTAGAATAGATTAATTAGATGAAATTTAGAAATTTCAAAGAATACTATGCTTCAGTATATTATTCATTAAATCCCTGTATATCTTGATAAAATCTTTTTTAGTCCTTTCATTCGCGAGGAGCTGGATGAGAAGAAACTCTCATGTCCAGTTCTGTAGTAAAGATGGAATTGAGAAAGAACCATCAATTATAACCCCCAAAGAACAAGATTCCGTAAACAACATAGAGGAAGAATGAAAGGAGTATCTTATCGAGGTAATCATATTTGTTTCGGCAGATATGCTCTTCAAGCACTTGAACCCGCTTGGATCACATCGAGACAAATCGAAGCAGGGCGCCGAGCAATGACACGAAATGTACGGCGTGGCGGAAAAATATGGGTACGTATATTTCCAGACAAACCAGTTACAGTAAGACCCACGGAAACCCGTATGGGGTCCGGGAAAGGATCCCCCGAATATTGGGTAGCCGTCGTTAAACCGGGTAGAATACTTTATGAAATGAGTGGAGTCGCTGAAAATATCGCTCGAAAGGCTATTTCAATAGCGGCGTCAAAAATGCCTATAAGAACTCAATTCATTATTTCTGGATAGGAATGTCGAAATAAATCTTGGGTACAAAAAAATGCGGGTTTCTTTTTTTTACTTCGTCCTTTCAGTGCTTTAAATTAAACCTTAAAAAAAAAAGATTCAAAAAACGATATGATTCAACCTCAAACCCATTTGAATGTAGCGGACAATAGCGGTGCCCGAGAATTGATGTGTATTCGAATCATAGGAGCCAGTAATCGTAGATATGCTCATATTGGTGACGTTATTGTTGCTGTGATCAAGGAAGCAGTACCAAATACGCCTCTAGAAAGATCAGAAGTGATCAGAGCTGTAATTGTACGTACTTGTAAAGAACTCAGACGTGATAACGGTATGATAATACGTTATGATGACAATGCTGCAGTTGTCATTGATCAAGAAGGAAATCCAAAGGGAACTCGAGTTTTTGGTGCGATCGCCCGAGAATTGAGACAGTTGAATTTTACTAAAATAGTTTCATTAGCACCTGAAGTATTATAAGATGAGACCTCGATATAGCCATAGGATATAGTCATAGTATTAAAATACAATAGATAAAGATAAATAAAAATTTAGTAGAGTATGTCTCACGCATATACTTTTAATACTTTTCATAAAAAAAAAAGAACATGTTGATTATATCAAAATTCGGAAGCAACAAAATTTTGAGTTTCTCATGGGCAAAGACACTATTGCTGACATAATAACTTCTATACGAAATGCTGACATGAATCGAAAGGGAACAGTTCGAATAGCATCTACTAACATCACCGAAAACATTGTTAAAATACTTTTGCGAGAAGGTTTTATAGAAAACGTAAGGAAACTCTTGGAAAACAAAAAAGAGTTTTTGGTTTTAACCCTACGACATAGAAGGAATAGGAAAGGACCGTATAGACCCATTTTAAATTTAAAACGAATCAGTCGACCCGGTCTACGAATCTATTTTAACTATCAACGAATTCCTAGAATTTTAGATGGGATGGGGATTGTGATTCTCTCTACATCTCGGGGTATAATGACAGACCGAGCGGCTCGACTAGAAAGAATCGGCGGAGAGATTTTGTGTTATATATGGTAATTTTTCTTCTATCCGAATTGTATTTGGAGCTTCCTTTTGTGTTGTGAAAAAAAAAAGGGATTCCTCGAGGTTTAATTACTGAACAACTTACTAATGGTATGTTCCGGGTTCTGTTATCTGTTAGATGGTTTAGACAACTAAGTAAGATTCTAGGTTATGTTTCAGGAAGGATCCGACCCGTTTTTATACATATACTACCGGTGGATATAGTTCAAATTGAAGGAAGTCGTTATGATTCAAAGAGAGGGCGTATAA